GTTGCCCAAAAGCGGTATATAAGGCATACCCAGTAAAGCTTACAAGTAAACCGGATATGGAGATGGCGACTAGGGTTGCTGTTTCCATTTTTTCGATAATTTCAAGATCACAAAGGATCACGATAATGTCGTTTATTTACAACTACAACGGAATGGTATACAAAGTCAACAGATTTCAACCCATGATAAAAGAGGATTTATGGCTACAAAAACCGTTGAGAGTAGTTCTAGATCTGGGCCAAGACGAACTGGCGTAGGGAGTTTATTGAAACCATTGAATTCGGAATATGGAAAAGTAGCTCCAGGGTGGGGGACTACACCACTTATGGGAGTTGCAATGGCTCTATTTGCAATATTTCTATCTATTATTTTAGAAATTTATAATTCATCTGTTTTACTGGATGGAATTTCAATTAATTAGTTCATAAAAACTATGAAGTCTTAGTTTTTCAATCAAAAAAGATTATTTTACTTATACTTACTTAATGCTTAAAATACTTAATACTTCAACTTAAGATTACCTAAGACTTGGATTTATAGACCATTCTGGCAGTTCGATCGTGAAATTTATTTGTTTCGATATTTCATTTCCGGAATATGAGCGTGTGACTTGTTATAATTGATCCTATTGATAATACAGAGAATGGACCTGTCATCTCTATCAAGATGATTCTACCTCGTCAGATATTTATTCTAGTCTCTGGAGCACGGACTATATAGAATAGATCAAGAAAAGAAATATTTGAACTATGATTCATACCTATTATTCAGACCTCGCAACCGGATTAAAAAAATGGAAATAGGTCTTTTAGAAATCAAACAATTTTTTTCTTCATACTTCTTTTGACCGAAAGAAATCTCTTTCTCTAGATTTTTTTGAGTTATTACATTCATTAAAGAAGTGATGATCAAATGGTTTTTACTCAGAAAACCTTTGAGTTTAGCTTTGGTTTTCTGAAATCATCGTGGTTTTAGTATGAATCTGAGGTTTCAATTGATTCATAGGGTCTCAACAAGAGAATTCCTATAAAAAAAAAGATAGGGAAGAGAATATTCAAGAGGCCTGTCAGGATTAACATAAAGAAAGATGGATGAGCCAACTTGAGATTGTATTTCTTGGCATTATCATCACAAAGAAGAGATTCCGGATTTTTCTTACTTCGTATCTTTTGGTCAAATCGAGTCAAGCGGCTAAGCCACAAGAAGTTTTAAACTCTCTATTCCATATCCGTTGAAACTAGTATTTGTGTGTTTCGGCTTGAGCCGTACGAGATGAAATTCTCATATACGGCTCTCAGAGGGGGAGTCTTTCTTGGGTTACCTATCTCAATAAAGTATATGATTGGTTCGAGGAACGTCTCGAGATTCAAGCGATTGCAGATGATATAACTAGTAAATATGTTCCTCCTCATGTCAACATATTTTATTGTCTAGGGGGAATTACACTTACTTGTTTTTTAGTACAAGTAGCTACGGGTTTTGCTATGACCTTTTACTATCGTCCAACTGTTACAGAGGCTTTTTCCTCTGTTCAATACATAATGACTGAGGCCAACTTTGGTTGGTTAATTCGATCAGTTCATCGATGGTCAGCAAGTATGATGGTTCTAATGATGATCTTGCACGTATTTCGTGTGTATCTTACGGGTGGGTTTAAAAAACCCCGCGAATTAACTTGGGTTACAGGGGTGGTTCTGGCTGTATTGACCGCATCTTTTGGCGTAACTGGTTATTCCTTACCTCGGGACCAAATTGGCTATTGGGCAGTAAAAATTGTAACAGGCGTGCCTGAAGCTATTCCTATAATAGGATCGCCTTTGGTAGAATTATTACGTGGAAGTGCTAGTGTGGGCCAATCCACTTTGACTCGTTTTTATAGTTTACATACTTTTGTATTGCCTCTTCTTACTGCCGTATTTATGTTAATGCACTTTTCAATGATACGTAAGCAAGGTATTTCGGGTCCTTTATAGAGAAGGCAGATCATAGATATTTGTAATTTCTCATATCGGGTAGGAACAAGAGTCTTTCATTGCTACAAATATGGATTATTGAAAAATAAGGCATGTTATTTGGATACTTCTATTCAACTCTGAAGTATTGTTTATTTGATACGAATCGAATAGTTGAAGTATATTTTCCTAAAAGAGGATGGATTATGGGAGTGTGTGACTTGAACTATTGATTGGTCCATGCAGATATATGATTTTATCCGCCACGTTGGAATTCACAACCCAATGTGTCTCCGCATCCAACCATCACGTAAGTCCCTTTATGTAGCATAGGATAGGCCGGTTCGTTTGAGGAGAATATTTTCTATGATCATACCCGAATCATGTCATGCATGAACAGGCTCCGTAAGATCCCTAGAATAAGTGATGTGGAATCCAATGTTCTATTTATTCCACTTTGTTTAATTTTTCTTTTTTTTTTAGTAATTTTCTTATAATTCATTGCTAGTATTAGTATTTCGTATTAATTTGATAGTAATCTTAGTAAGTTTTTGATAGTATGTAGATGCATTCATTTCCTCTGCATCGACCCTGATCTATGATACTATCGGAGTTAAATAAGGGATCTAAGGAAGCACAGGGGCTAGACTTTATTAGTAACAAGTAAAAACTTTGTATTTTTGTATGTAACACAATCGAGATGTTGTGGGGATAAAAACCAACCAAAAGACATGAATGAGACAATCCAAAAAGCACTTGATCATGATCGAATTTGTAAGCCTACTTGGATATTGAGCATTTCCTTGTTGCCAGAACTGAATTCTTTACAATGAATCGTTGCAACTCGGGGAAATGGAATTTGATAAATCTTTTCTTACATAGAGTCATTCTACATTATATATGTAGATATGTATGAAATATAGAAATATAGATATTCTATGGACCTAAGACCTATTTATGTTCTATGGATCTATTTCTGTAATTCTTTTGATTCTTGCTCGAGCCGGATGATAAAAAATTATCATGTCCGGTTCCTTTGGGGGATGGATCTACAATAATTCACCTATCCAAATAACAAAGAAACCTGATTTGAATGATCCTGTATTAAGAGCTAAATTGGCTAAAGGGATGGGACATAATTATTATGGAGAACCTGCATGGCCCAATGATCTTTTATATATTTTTCCAGTAGTAATTTTAGGCACTATTGCATGTAATGTGGGCTTAGCAGTTCTAGAGCCGTCAATGATCGGTGAACCGGCGGATCCGTTTGCAACTCCGTTGGAAATATTACCCGAATGGTACTTTTTTCCCGTATTTCAAATACTTCGCACAGTACCCAATAAGTTATTGGGTGTTCTTTTAATGGTTTCAGTACCAATAGGATTATTGACAGTACCTTTTTTGGAAAATGTCAATAAATTCCAAAATCCATTTCGTCGTCCAGTAGCTACAACAGTCTTTTTGATCGGTACCGCAGTAGCTCTTTGGTTAGGTATTGGAGCAACTTTACCTATTGAGAAATCCCTAACTTTAGGTCTTTTTCAAATTGATTAAACCGTTAAATACCACGACATAGGTATCTAAGGAAGATCCCCTTCTGGATCTTCCCTAGATACATCTATCTTATTATGATCTATTCTGCAAATATATGGACCGTGTCGAAGATTAAAAACTCATTCTATTCTTTTTTATTTCTAAAAACTAAAAAATGAAAAAAAGTCCAATGGATTTAAAATGAAAACTTTTTCTTAGGTAAATTGATTGCAAAATGCTTCTGTAGAGTGCCCAATATCTGTTTTACATCTTCTATGCGAAAATCTTCCATTTTCATAAGATCTTCTTGACTGTGACTCAAAAGGTCCAATAATGTATGTATATTGGACCTTTTGAGACAATTATAGGTCCTGGAAGACAATTCTGATTGGTCAATAAAAATACATGTCAATGGAATTCCTTTTTTGTTTTTCTTAAGATTAGTGAATCTGTCTTGAAAGGAAAAAAGGGGTAGATTCCATCTGTTTTCATTTTCCTTGAAATTCATGTCCTCTTCCTCTGCATGTAGAAAAGGAATCAATAAATCAATCAAATTACGAGAAGCTTCATAAAGTGCTTCTTTAGGAGTTAAACTTCCATTCGTCCATATTTCTAGAAAGAGTATCTCTTGTTTTTCATTCCCATTCCCATAAGAATGAATACTATGATTCGCATTTCGAACAGGCATAGATACAATATCTATAGGATAACTTCCATCGTGAGAGTCATTTGTGGATTTCATACGATATCCGCGATCTCTCTTGATTTGTAATTCAATACACAAATCAATTGGTTCGGTCAGGTTAGCTATATGCTGTGTCGTGTCAACTATTTCTACAGAAGGTGGTGAGATGATATCTTGAGCTGTTATGTATTTGGGACCCCTGACGCAAATGGATGCGTCCCTAACTCCATAGAGATTACTTCTCAATACAATCTCTTTCAAATTTATTAAAATCTCATGTACTGATTCTTCAATACCCGCTATCGTAGAATATTCATGCAGCACATTTTCAGATTTTGCACGTGTGATATATGTTCCTTCTATTTCTCCAAGTAAAGCCCTTCGCATAGCAATACCTATAGTATAGGCTTGACCTTTCATAAGCGGGGACAGAACAAAACGACCATAATAAAGACGCTTGCTGTCTACTCTTGATTCAACACATTTCCACTGTAGTGTTCGAGTGGATCCTGCTACTTCTTCTCGAACCATACTATTATTTTTCTTTTCTTTATGATTATTGGATCAGATCATTGAATCATTTATTTCTCTTGGAATCTCTTGAATTAGTATTTCTACACACGTCTTTTTTTAGGGGGACGACATCCATTATGCGGCATGGGTGTTACATCACGTACGAAACTTAATAGCATTCCATTTCTACGAATGGCTCGTAATGCCGCATCTCTTCCGAGACCTGGACCTTTTATCATAACTTCTGCTCGTTGCATACCCTGATCAACTAATGTACGAATAGCGTTAAATGCCGCGGCTTGAGCAGCATAGGGTGTTCCTTTTCTTGTGCCTCTGAATCCAGAAGTACCTGCGGAAGCCCAAGAAACCACCCGACCTCGTACGTCTGTAACAGTTACAATAGTATTGTTGAAACTCGCTTGAACATGAATAACTCCTTTTGGTATTCTACGTTCATTCTTATTTGAACCAATACGTGCATTCTTACGTAAACCAATTTTTGCTATAGGTTTTGTCATATTTTATTAGATCATATTCATAAGAATAAAAGAAAGAAGAATCAGAAATCTACAGAAAGATACGGGGATATCCATTTCATATGAAAACGAATCCTTTCTTCTTTCTTTTTACATGTACATGGGTTTGAAAAAGTACTTGATTTAGAACTTGAGAAGGATTACCCCTGTCTCTGTTTATGTCTCGGATTGGAACAAATGACTATAATTCGCCCCCGCCTACGAATCAAGCGACATTTTTCACAAATTTTACGAACAGAAGCCCTTATTTTCATATTTATAATTCCTTACTTTCATTCTGAATCTATTTTTTTTTTGAAACAAGAATCAGTTTATTGCATTTTTGAACTTCGAATTCTATCCCTACGAAAAGGATGTTTAAAAGAATGATCTAATCGTTCGAATCTTTTTTGCGAAGTCTATAAATTATACGTCCCCTGGTTGAATCATAACGACTCATTTCGATTTTGACTCTATCTCCGGGTAGTATACGTATAAAACTGCGCCGGATTCTCCCTGAAATATAACCTAGAATTAGATCTTCATTATCTAACCGAACTCGGAACATACCGTTGGGAAGTGATTCAGTAATTAAACCCTCATGAATCAATTTTTGTTCTTTCATTCCAGGGAACCCCCTTTAAGTATCAACTAATAGAGGAAGAGTTCTATAATTCACTTCTCCTCTCTATTTTACAAATAGTAAGTTCGAGAGAAAATTAGGGTACCCCGGGAGAATCACCATATATAACACAAAATTTCTCCTCCAATTTTTTCTAGTCGAGCTTCTCGATCTGTCATTATACCTCGAGAAGTAGAAAGAATTACAATCCCCATTCCACCTAAAATCTTAGGAATTCGTTGATAGTTGGAATAGATTCGTAGACCGGGTCGGCTTATACGCTTTAAAATCATTTTCTTCCCTTTCCTAGTCTTTCTATGTCGTAAGGTTAAAACCAAGAAATCTTTTTTCCTTTCTTGATGTTTTCGAACGTTCTCAATAAAACCTTCTCGTAAAAGTATTTTCACAATGTTTTTAGTGATATTAGTAGATACTATTTGAACTCTTCCCTTTTGATCTATGTCAGCATTTCTTATAGAAGTTATTATATCGGCAATAATGTCCCTACCCATGACGAACTATAGTTATTGGTGCCTCCTCATTTTGATATAATCAACATGCTTCTTTTTTGTTTTATTTTTTATTGAATTTTTTTTTTCATTATTAAATTCTAAAAAATTCTTCTAAATCTCAAATATATGCATGAGACACAATCTATTAATCGGATCTATTTCAGATATTTGAATATTCTATTTTCTATATATAGAATAGATAGGATATATCCTATTTTCATCTATAAGACTTCGGGCGCTAATGAAACTATTTTAGTAAAATTCAACTGTCGCAATTCCCGAGCAATCGCACCAAAAATTCGAGTTCCTTTTGGATTTCCCTCTTGATCAATGATAACCGCTGCATTGTCATCATATCGTATTATCATGCCGTTGTCACGTTTGAGTTCTTTACACGTGCGTACAATCACAGCTCTAATTATTTCTGATCTTTCTAGAGGCATGTTGGGCACTGCTTCTTTGATTACAGCAACAATAACATCGCCAATATGAGCATATCGGTGATTACCGGTTCCTATGATTCGAATACACATCAATTCTTGAGCTCCACTGTTATCCGCTACATTCAAAAGGGTCTGAGGTTGAATCATATCATTTTTATTTGAATCTCTTATTTCAATGCAAGGGATAATGGAAAAAAGAAATATTGTCTGTCCAGAGATAAAGAAATCTGTGGTTGTTTTTTCATTCTCAATACTCCTTCCTTCTTCTTTTACTTTTGTTTACCTATCCTGAAATAACAAATTGAGTTCGTATAGGCATTTTGCATGCAGCTATTTCCATAGCAGTTTTGGCTACAGTTTCTGATACTCCACTCATTTCATAAAGTATTCGGCCCGGTTTAACAACGGATACCCAATATTCGGGGGATCCCTTGCCCGAACCCATACGTGTTTCTGTAGGTCTTACAGTAACAGGTTTGTCGGGAAAGATACGTACCCATATCTTTCCACCACGACGTGCATATCGTGTCATTGCTCTTCGCCCTGCTTCTATTTGTCTAGCTGTGATCCAAGCAGGTTCAAGTGCCTGAAGAGCATATCTGCCAAAACAAATATGATTGCCTCGGCAAGATATTCCCTTCATTCTACCTCTATGTTGTTTACGAAATCTGGTTCTTTTGGGGTTATAGTTGATGGTTGTTTCTGAATTCCATCTCTACTGCAGAGCCGGACATGAGAGTTTCTTCTCATCCAGCTCCTCGCGAATGAAATGATTCAAGAATATTAAATATACACATATATTTATGTATTTCATTCTATCAAAATGAAAAAAAAAAAAGAATATACTAATCTTTTTTATATTGAATTTGTTACATAGGTAACTTTATATATAACTAACTAGATAACTAGGTGTGTTTGTTTATCTATAATGCTTCTTTCTTTTATCAAGATTTCTAAAGTATTTGACTTTACCTCTATTGAAATTGAATCACGCCAATAAAGAAAATCCTTAAATGAAAGAAAAATTAAAAATAAAGAAAGGTTTCGCGGGCGAATATTGACTCTTTCCTCCTTCATTTGTAGGATCAATCCATGACCATTCAGAAGAAATCCATTTTTTCTTGGTTCATTTCGCCATCCTACCCAATGAATCATTAGGATTGATTCGTTTTCAAGAAAATCCTATGTAGTCACAGGTTCCATCGTTCCCATAGCTTCTCCATTAATGTTTAGGCCTGAACTCTGCAATGGAGCTCTCAACAAAATCTCTTATTTGTTTCCGAGTAAATCTCCTCAGTTTTTCTTAACCCGAAGCTCGATTAAATTATTCTCTATTTTCTATTCTTTATATTCTTATTTAAATTTCTTTTATTTTCTTTATTATTTCTTCTATTTTATTATATTATTTCTTCTATTTTATTATATGTTTCTATACTTCTTTCTATTTTTTCTTTGTATATTTCTTATTCTATTGTATTGTAATTGTCTATTTTGTATTTTTATTTTATATTGATGTTGATGCTTTATAACACTGCCTTTTTTATGGGGTAATTTTTCATAAACCATACATATGGGAATCATATATCATTGAGATCTTTATTCTCTCTTTCTATCATCCTTCCATTTTTCCACATCCCTTTTTTTTTTCACAATTCATAATCAGATTTCTTTTTTATGAAAAGAATTTCAGTTGCTACAATGCTACAACTATATGATCGATTCAGTCATATAGTGACTGTTTCTTGGGATCTCGACAATACGAAGCAATAAGTTGGTTATTAGTTTTGAGTTTCTTTAGTTTTGATAGTTACTAAGTTTATAGTGGGGTTAGCCTGTTTTTTTCAATCTCAATTCTAAAGAAAAAACTAACGAGTCACACACTGAGCATAGCAATTATACTAAAATCTAAATTAAATTAAATAAAGGGTAAATCAAATTTTTATTCAACCTTATAGAATTAGAATTGTTCGTTTTTCTTTGATTAAGAAAAAAAGAAAAAGAAGAAAAGAGTTTATAAATTTTTTCTATCGATGACCAGAATGGCGAAAGAAATAAAGGTCCATTCTTCTTCTTTTTTCTTTTCTTATTCTTGGTTTACAAATATCCAAATTTTGATGCCTAAGACTCCATAGATAGTTCTAATTGTATGGGAACAGTGATCAATTTTAGCGCGAATTGTTTGTAAGGGAACCCTGCCTTCTCTGATCCATTCGACACGTGCAATCTCTTTTCCGTCGATACGCCCTGCAATTTGCACTTGAATCCCTTTTGTACCCGTTTGTTCAGTTAATTCAATAGCTTTTTTCATTGCCTTTCGAAATGAGACTCTATTTTTTAATTGTAAAGCTATATATTCTGCAAGAATATTAGGTTGTCCATAAGGCTTTTCAATTCTTGTGATAGCAATGTTGAGTCTCCGGTTTACAGAATGAAATTCTTTTTGTACATTCATCTGTAATTCTTCGACTCCCCGTGTTCGTCCTTCTATTAATAAATTAGGAAATCCAATATAGATTATCACCTGAATCAAATCTATTCTTTTTTGAATTACTATATAAGCAATTCCTTCGAAACCTGAGGATACTCTCTTATTTTTTTTTACATAGTCCTTAATACAATTCCGTATTCTTTCATCTTCTTGTAGACCCTTGGAAAAATTCTTTGGTTTTGCAAACCAAAAAGAATGATGACTTTGAGTTGTTCCAAGTCTGAAACCTAGTGGATTTATTTTTTGTCCCATATTTTTCTATTATTTTTCCATCCATTTTTTTCTAAATAGGAATCTAAAATTTAGATTTTTCTTTTAAAAAAATCTTTATATGACAAGTGGTTTTTTTTATCAGATAACTACGCCCTCGAGCCCGGGGTCTTAACTTTTTCACAATAGCACCTCTATTGACTTCAGCTTTACTAATAAATAAATCAGCTTCATTCAAACCCATATTATGACTAGCATTTGCTGCTGCAGAATAAACTAATTTTAAAATTGGATAAGATGCCCTATAAGGCATTAGTTCCAATATCATGAGTGTTTCTTCATAAGAACGTCCGCGAATCTGATCAATTACTCTTCGTGCTTTGAAAACAGACATACATATATGTTGAGCTAACACTTTTGCTTCTCTATCCGAATTTTCGTTCTTTATCATAAAAGTTCTCCCCCGCCAATGAATGATAAGTGCCTAGGTGAAGTATAGTATAAGATAAGTCAGAAAAGTGAGT